GATACCCGTTGGTACCGGATTCGAGGGATTGGTGCACTCTTCGAGACAACATAACAACATTTCGTTGGAAACCAAAAATAATAATCTATTTGAGGGGGAAATGAGAGATATTTTGTTCCACCACAGAAAATTTTTTGATTCTTGCCTTTCAAAGAATTTCCATGATACATCAGAACAATCATTTATAGGTATAGGATTAAATGAAGGATTAAATGATTCCTAAAAGCGGATTCCGCCTTTTATTTGAAAACATTTGATTTCATCATTTAGTAATAGTAAAAATGCTAATAACGAATATAAATAAATAATGTAATGGCTTAGGTCGTATATCTACGGCGAATTTGCGGTAGAAGAGAAGGTTCCATCGGAACAATTATTTATTTTAGGAGACCCTCGTCTCTTTTTTTTTTTTAAGAGGGGGTGTGGGGAGAAATGACAAAAAGATATTGGAACATCGATTTGGAAGAGATGATGAAGGCCGGAGTTCATTTTGGACATGGTACTAGGAAATGGAATCCTAAAATGGCCCCTTATATTTCTGCAAAGCGTAAAGGTATTCATATTATAAATCTTACTAGAACCGCTCGTTTTTTATCAGAAGCCTGTGATTTGGTTTTTGATGCAGCAAGTAGGGGAAAACAATTCTTAATTATTGGCACTAAAAATAAAGCAGCTGACCTAGTAGCATGGGCTGCAATAAGGGCTCGGTGTCATTATGTTAATAAAAAATGGCTCGGCGGTATGTTAACGAATTGGTCCACTACAGAAACGAGACTTCATAAGTTTAGAGACTTGAGAACAGAACAAAAAACAGGGAGACTCCATCGTCTTACGAAAAGAGATGCGGCCTTGTTGAAAAGACAATTATCTCACTTGCAAACATATCTGGGCGGGATTAAATATATGACGGGGTTACCAGATATTGTAATCATCATTGATCAACACGAAGAATATACGGCCCTTCAAGAATGTATCACTTTGGGAATTCCAACAATTTGTTTAATCGATACAAATTGTGACCCTGATCTTGCAGATATTTCGATTCCAGCCAACGATGACGCTATATCTTCAATCCGATTAATTCTTAACAAATTAGTATTCGCAATTTGTGAAGGGCGTTCTAGCTATATAAAAAATCCGTGATTAATATAATAATAATAATAAGATAAATAACTTAACTTACTTTAGAAATTTAATAGAGTTATCTAATCAGTTACTATTTATGAATCTCAAATACTATTTATGAATCTCAAAAAGAGATAAAAAACTGGGGATATTATGTGATTCGTTGGTATTCAAGAATTAAATTGGTATTATAAATATATATAGGATTCAAGTAGTCACGTAGAGAAAGAGACGTTTGAATCAAAATAATTTTCTTTAAAGCTTTTTTTTTCAGAGGGCAATATGAATGTTCTATCCTGTTCCATCAACACACTAAATGGGTTATACGATATTTCTGGTGTGGAAGTAGGCCAACATTTCTATTGGAAAATAGGAGGTTTCCAAGTCCACGGCCAAGTACTTATTACTTCTTGGGTTGTAATTGCTATCTTATTAGGTTCAGCTACTCTAGCTGTTCGGAACCCACAAACCATTCCGACTGGCGGTCAGAATTTCTTCGAATATGTACTTGAATTCATTCGAGATGTGAGTAAAACTCAAATTGGAGAAGAATATGGCCCCTGGGTTCCTTTTATTGGAACAATGTTTCTATTTATTTTTGTTTCTAATTGGTCAGGAGCGCTTTTTCCTTGGAAAATCATACAATTACCTCATGGGGAGTTAGCCGCGCCCACGAATGATATAAATACTACTGTTGCTTTGGCTTTACTCACGTCAGTGGCATATTTCTATGCGGGTCTTACCAAAAAGGGATTAGGTTATTTCGGGAAATATATTCAACCTACCCCAATCCTTTTACCCATTAACATCTTAGAAGATTTCACAAAGCCTTTATCACTAAGTTTTCGACTTTTCGGAAATATATTAGCTGATGAATTAGTAGTTGTTGTTCTTGTTTCTTTAGTACCTTTAGTGGTTCCTATACCTGTCATGTTCCTTGGATTATTTACAAGTGGTATTCAAGCTCTGATTTTTGCAACTTTAGCCGCGGCTTATATAGGTGAATCCATGGAGGGCCATCATTGACTAGTTTTTGAAAGATTCTTTTTTTAGCTTATCCCAAGGCAACGTATGCGCGGCTCAAAAAAATATAATCAATCCAATTATTTTATGAAATATAAATATACAACTCACTATATACAATCTAGAGTAATAGCCAAAGATATTAGAAAAGATATTAAAGTAGAGAATTGTAAAATAAAAAAGGGAAAGAGATCTAAAAGATCTTTTTCCTAAAATTACCGGTTGGTCCACTTATATCATACCATTCTCTCCTGAATAGATATTCGTTTTATATTGTTGGTCAGCCAATCCGAATATCTCCTATTCGGAATCATAATTGGAATAAGAATTCTTGTGGTTTACGACGTGTGAGTAAAAAAGGGGGTAGGCTCTATAGAACGATTCCCCTTTCAGTTGATTTTCTTCAGCGATTAAACAAAATAAAATTTTCATAAATAATAAATTGCGTCAACTTAGATCAATCAAATAATGATATTTCTATCCAATGATTCGGCCTAAGCAATTTGTCCATTTAGATTGTATCCATGCGGGATAATGATAAAGAAAGGGGAAGGGAAAGAAGAATTTACAAAAAAAGGGATTCAGAAAAAATAGGGTGATTCGGATCGGAGAGGAAGGTTGTGCTAGGTATATTATATGTAATAATATCTGCTACGCTATAAGTCAACTTGTTTTTCGACGAATGATTCTCGAATCCGGTTGAATCTAAGATGAATGAAGAGTAGGTTTACGTTATGGAAGAAAGACATGTATATGTGATATTAGATATTGACTAGTTATATATGAACTAGAGATATATTCAATTTGCCCTACTACTAGAAATTTCGATGGGTATTCCAATAGAAGTCCTCCCGTATCCTCTGGGACTGTGAGTTGAATGAATAAACGGATGAAATCAAGAAAAAGATCGAAGAATTCAAAGAATGGTTCGGAACAAAGAAATGGACGCACGAAAGTCGTACGGATTCGCAAATACTTTGTCTATAGGAACTAAAAAAGAGATATCGAAGTAAAGTAGTTTTGATCCTTGAATAAGATTATTACTTCAATTTGAAGTTTGTAGTGACTTCGACTGGATGAATTGTAGCGATGGAATAATTAAGTTAGAATTCATCGGCTGACTGTATCATTAACCATTTATTTTTTTTGTATGAGGAACTTATCATGAATCCACTGATTTCTGCCGCTTCCGTTATTGCTGCTGGATTGGCTGTAGGGCTTGCTTCTATTGGACCTGGAGTTGGTCAAGGTACTGCTGCGGGTCAAGCTGTAGAAGGTATCGCGAGACAGCCCGAGGCGGAGGGAAAAATACGAGGTACTTTATTACTTAGTCTAGCTTTTATGGAAGCTTTAACAATTTATGGCCTGGTTGTAGCATTAGCACTTTTATTTGCGAATCCTTTTGTTTAATCTTATAAATATAAATAAGAAAAATAACATTTTTGCATATTTTATTGCCTTGAACCTGTCATTTGCTTTTTCGAATTATATCAAGATTTCATTCCTAGAATTACTTATTCGTTGAGAAAATAACCCACGGGAAGGGCTGATTTGCAGATGAGTAATTAGCATACCCACTCGCTTTCATCCTTCCCGTTCGTAGTCCAAGGAAACCCCCTTTTTAGGTTTTTTAGGAAGGGTTTCAATAAAGGGGGTAATTCGCCATTTCTAAATAGAATCTTTTTTGACTCGATTTAGAAATAGTAAAATTTATATATAAAATATAAAAAGGGGGGGCAGGGCGATACAAAAAGAACTCTGTTCTTTTTTTTAGTCTATCTATAAGAGGAGATCATATGAAAAATGTAACCGATTCTTTCGTTTCTTTGGGCCACTGGCCGTCCGCCGGGAGTTTCGGGTTTAATACCGATATTTTAGCAACAAATCTAATAAATCTAAGTATAGTGCTTGGGGTATTGGTTTTTTTTGGAAAGGGAGTGTGTGCGAGTTGTTTATTTCAAGAATAGGTTGGATCCAACCAGCTGTACTTTTTATGTTATAACTAGGAAATAGAGGTACATGATCTCACGAATGACTTCTGAATAAAGAAATCATATGGAAGAACCATAGCATTTCGTGATTCGTTGTTAAATCCACTTTGATTCTCTATCAACCAAAAATGTGGGACCATTAACTATGGTTAAAGCTAAATCGTTTGAAGTCCAGACGCAATATGGTACTCTTTCTACCACTATATGACTAGTAATATAGAGATGCTTTCAAAATGAATAATTTATCGATATAGAACACTCATATGGATAAAATGATTTGAACCGCTTATTATAAAAATTGGGATTAAATCCCCCCTTTTATCCAATGCTGAATCGACGACCTATGTATTGTGTATAAAGGAAGAAAACCTTTTTGGATTTTTGGATTTGAAAAAAAAAAGAAACAACTTTGCTGACAATTACATATTTTTGTTTGGTCAGAAGAGTCCTCCGGCTTTTTGGTTTTGGATTAGTGATTGGTTTTGATATTTTTATTTTGGAATATGAAGAGAGAATAGAGGATAGGCTCATTACATTCAAAAAAAGATATGGGAATTTATCATAAGTAATTGAGCGTGAGAGCCAAATGAATCGAAAGATTCATGTTTGGTTCGGGAAGGGATCATGGAAGTTTTAAAATGAATGGAAAGAGAATCTACTTTCATTAAGTGATTTATTAGATAATCGAAAACAGAGGATCTTGAATACTATTCGAAATTCAGAAGAACTGCGTGGGGGAGCCGTTGAACAGCTGGAAAAGGCCCGGACTCGCTTACGAAAAGTGGAAATGGAGGCAGATCAGTTTCGAGTCAATGGATACTCTGAGATAGAACGAGAAAAATTGAATTTTATTAATTCCAT